AATTCCGAACCGAATCTTTTCAAAAAAGCGCGTACAGTATTTTTGTGTTTACGAACCAAACTTTTAACACAAGAAATCTGAAGTATATATTTTATTCGATACAAACTCTTTTTTTTTGAGGACCCGCTGTGATAATGAGAAAGATTTCTGCATATACGCACAAATCGGTCAATAATATCCAAATCGGAGGAATCAGCCCGGGTCGGCTTACTAATGGGATGCCCCCGGGTGTTACAAAACCGCGCCTTACTCAATGATCCAATCAGAGGAATAATTGGAACGATTGGATCGAACTTCTTCATAGTCTTATCTATGATAAATGAATTTTCTAGCATTTGACTCCGTACCAACAAAGGATTTAGTCGCACACTGGAAAGATAACCCAGAAAATTGATAGAATGCTTGTAGAAGTGCTTTATATGAACCCTTACCGGTTGAGACCATATGTGAAAATGCGATTGCCAGAAATTGACAAGGTAATATTTCCATTTATTCATCAGAAGGGGCGTATCCTTTGAAGACAGAATGGATTTTCCTTTATATTTAACATAATGCATGAAAGGATCCTTGAACAAACATAAGATGTCCTGAAAATCAAAATCATTAGCCAAGACTTCGACAAGATGTTCTACTCTTCGATAGAAATATATTCGTTCAAGAAGGATTCCAGAAGATGTTGATCGTAAATGAGAAGATTGGTTACGGAGAAAAAAGAAGATGGATTCATATTCACATACATGAGAATTATATAGGAACAAGAATAATCTTGAATTACTTTTTGAAAAAAAGGAAATAGATTTCTTTGGAGTACTAAGACTATTCCAATTCAAATTAAAATACTCGTATAGAAATAACCGTAATAAATGTAAAGAAGAGGCATCTTTTACCCAGTAGCGAAGGATTTGAACCAAGATTTCCGAGCGAATGGGGTGGGGTATTAGTACATCTAAGACATAATTTAAATGTGAGAATTTGTCCTCGAAAAAAGGAAATATTGAATCAATTGATTGGAAATTATGAGATTTTGATATTTCTTTCCCTTCTAAGAAAGAGACAAATCGTAGGGAAAATAGAATTTCCACAATGACTGCAAACCCCTCTGATATCATTTGCGAATACAACTTATTGTTGTGTCCAATAAATTTATTTTGATTAGAATCATTAGTAGAAATACTCAACTGAATCCGTTGATACGGTTGAATCCGTTGATACAGTCGAATAATTAAACGTTTCACACTTAGTGAACTAGATTTATTGTCATAATCCCCATTTTCCAACGAAAACCTCGATCTATTTAAAGCATGATCATGAGCAAGTGCATAAATATACTCACGAAAAAGCAGTGGGTATAGGAAGTGGTGTTGCTGAGATCCATCTAGTTCGAAATAGACTTGAAATTCCTCCATTTGAAATTCGCTTTAAACCAAAGGTAAAAGAAAGGTAAGGGATTTATTGGTTATCAAATGATACATTGGGTTAGCAAATGATACATAGTGCGATACAGTCAAAACAAGGTATTGTAGTAAAAAAAATGGATACCTTGGAAACGGGTAGACTCATCAACGGATTCTCTATCCTCTCATTTTCCATTTAATTAAATTGGTTTATGGGTTTATGTTTGTTCTAGTATATTTATGTTTGTTAGAGTATATAAAGGGTGGTTAGAAATCCTTTATTTTTTCAATCCAATCGCTCTTTTGATTTTGGAAACAAAAATATCTTTATCAATATACTGCTTCTTCTACACATTCATCTCCAACCCATAAAAGGGATTAACTAATAGTTAGGACTCATTAAAAAAATCGATAATCTACTTATGGGAAAACCTTTTCCCGCGTTAGGAACTAATATCTTTTTAACGTTTAATTAGATTGGGTAATCATTCAAATGAAATTAAGAACAGAAGCTCGTTGCTTTTTTTTTGTTTCCCTATAATGGGACCCGTAGGGGTCTATCCATTTATTTACTCGACCCAACTTTGAATTCAATTTCTTTTGGTCCGCGCCAAGAATTCAAGCCTGGTTTTATACCGATTGAATAAGAATCAAATATTCTCAAAATTCTCCATTGATACGACATGCTGGTTTTTCCATTCATTTGTTTCAGGATCAGTCGTGGTCTTACAAACTCTCCCGATGGTATGGACGAATCCTTTGCTTCATAGAAATGTGTAAAAGATGCGAGCCGCACTTAAAAGCCGAGTACTCTACCGTTGAGTTAGCAACCCCGAATAATTCGAATCCGTAGATACAATCGGAATCAAAGAATATTAAACTAGCAAGAAACCTAAGAAAAAATTTTCTAATTGAGTCGGAACATAAAACTAAAAAAAAAACAATTAAATGAACAGATCAGATAAAAATACATGAAATTCTCAGATAAAAACATTAAAAACATCGATAATATAGAGAAAAAGTCAAAAATTATCGGTGGCCCCTTAGTCCTTATGTTATCCAGTAGTATTCATTTTTTTTTTCATTAAAAAAAAACTTTTTCACTAAGAAAACACTTCTTGTATAACAGAAAATCCAACGAATCCGTCATTTCAATCAAGTTAAGAAAAAAAACCAAACCTATGGGATGGAGATAAACAGATCCGTTTATCTACGATCAAATTATATTTGTTCGATACACTGTTGTCAATATCACTATTAATGTTGAAGATGAATCGTGAGAAAAGAATATAAAAAATACAATGGCAATGGCGAAAACAAAAAGAGTTAATTGATTAATTTAATGAAAATCCAAATAATGAGAATCCAAATTAAAATGAAATTCAATAGAATATATAAATATATAAAATTGAATAGATAAATAATTAGATAAATCGAAAAAATTTAGAAATACTTGAAATAAATCTAAAAGCAAAAGGACTTGTACTGGATGTGCACTACATATACAAATGGATCAAAAAAAGGTGTAGGTGAAAAAAGAAATTAACGAAAAAAAAATAGGAAGAAATCTTGGGCTTATTCAATCAAGCAATATAAATAAAATACACAAGCTTAATGCCCTTGAAAAATCCCCCAGTTGCAAGTACTGTAAATTTTTTATATTTCTAGATCCAATTATCAATTCTTACTTGATCTTTTTTATATGCATCTTATATCAATAAAATTCTAGCAATAAAATCGATTTTTGTACTTTTACGTATAGAAATGATATTCTATAGTAGCAACATTAAATAGGAATAATAATAATAAATAAGTATGAATAGAGAACCAAAAAAGAGGGTGTAGAAGACTCCTATATAGTTTTCTATAACTTTTTCTTTACTCTTCCCCTCTTTTTTGGTTCTATTACTTAATAGAATTTCGTTTGATTAAGACTAAGCTGCGTAAAAACCTCCGCCTTCTTTGAAATATCATGAACAGTTCCTGTAGGTTGAGCGCCCTTGTCAAGGAAATATCGAATAGCAGGAACGTTTAAATGGGTTTGATTATTTATCGGATCATAAAAACCCACTTTCCGAAGATCTCTTCCTTCTCTTCGGGATCGAACATCAATTGCAACGATTCGATAAAAGGCTCATTGGGATAGATATAAATGAACAATACCCCCCCCTAGAAACGTATAAGAGGTTTTTTCCTCGTACGGCTCGAGAAAAAATGATTCGAAATTATTATGTATCGAATTAGAATGTCAAATATCAAATAGATATATAAAATCATCAAATCAATTTCCAGAGATTTAAGTCCTTCTTTTTTTCTTCTTTTTCGAAAAAGAAGAAAAAGAAGAAAAAAAGAGCATTCGTATTCTCATAACTCAAGTTGGATAATTTTCAAATAGCCTAAAGCCTTAGGCATTTATTTAATTTTTTGAGCCGTCTCTAACCCCTTTGTTGTTTGTCTCCTTTCGAATCCATTTTTTGAGTCTCAATTCTGATCTAATTATTGAGACAATTGAAAAGGTATTTCCTTGTTCCAGGATCCTTTATCTTTGCCTTGAATCATTGGGTTTAGACATTATTTCGGTGATCTTTAATCGTTTTAAAAATGGCAGCAACAAACCCCTTTTTGTGATTTCTTTCTGTGAAAGAATCATACGAACAGTTGATTCCTGCATGATACACTTTTGATCGAAAGAGTTTTACCAATTCAAAAAGATTTTCTTTTTGCATTGAAAAATTGTTCGAATCGGATCCTTTCGATTTCTATATCAAAAATATATTTACGAAGTTTGTTCCAACGTATTGATTGGTATTAACCCTAGACCCTTGCCCCGGAGAAATGAATAAATACTTTCTACTCGAGCTCCATCATGTACTATTTACATTACAATCCAACAAAAAAGCGAGGGTTGTAGTAGAACCGAACAAAGGATGTCGAGCCAGGAGCCGATTCATTCCTAGATAATATAAAATAGAAAATGGTGGATGGAAAAAAATCCACAGCTGATCATGTCCTTCAAGTCGCACGTTGCTTTTTACCACATCGTTTCAAACGAAGTTTTACCATAACATTTCTCTAGTTTCGAACCAGTATGGAATTGATTCAATTATGGAATCATGAATAGTTATTGCGTCGGTCAATACACAGTACTTTTGATTTCTATATAAAAGGAATAAGTAATTTAAGCCTCAGTTAGGAAGAAAAAGGTTCAATTCAACTTAACCCTCTATTTTATTGTTTTATTGTATGACTGCAATAGTTTTTTTATTTCTAAATAACAAATAACACGAATAAAAAAAATTGGAATCTGCGTTGCTTCTTCAAATGATTCGATAGAATAGATTCAACAATCTTACACGTCTTCAAGTACCAAGGACCCGTAAAAAACATTCAAATTATTTATTATTTAAAAAAATTTCCTACCCCGACATCACAATTTCAATAAAGTTTGACTAAGGATTCTATTTGATCATCATAAGAGAAATAAATCCATATCTAGGATTTCCGCATCTATCAGATTAGACTGAACAATTTTCATTGGAAGGAATTAAAGAACGCTATCAATGAAATAGAAAGATAGCAATCCATGCATATAAAGATTTCCTCAATTTATGCGTAGTTTCTTTTGGTTGAACTTAAGGTTGACTAATCTTTCCCTAAAATTCAAAATGAAAATAAAGTAAATAAGATGTATGAATCATCCCCGTCTCAATTGTTATTACATAGATTTAAATTATTCATTAGAGACAAATACCAAACCCCTAAAAATAAGGGTTAAAGAAAATCTATTAACCATTAAATACGGAACTTGATTATTTGGTAATGAAATTTGGACAGATATAGATATTCAAATTGATATCGTCCATTGCTCATTAACTCTTATCTACTCTCACTCTCAATTCATTCCGGGGGGATGATGAATCATAAATAAAAAAGGATCCTTTTTCTGGGATGCTAGACTATTTTGTCTAAAATACAAAACCAAAAAGATCCAGATTAAGTCATTAATTAGTCTTAAGAGACTTAATCCCATTGATTGAATTCAATTAGTAACAATAATACCCTCTTGTTTAGAATTCAGAAATAAAAGGAGAATAATTGGGCTGTCTTATTAAAAAAAGATAAGGAATATAGAGGCTTTCGCATTTCGATTTAGAATGTATCCTTGAAAAATCAACTAGATATGGCACGTAAGACTTTTCTAAGCAACTAACTTAAATACGAAAGTGAAAGGGGAGGGCATAGACTAAAAGGCTCATCAGACTTTTTTTGACTTCAACCTCTTGGGATCTATGTTCCCATCTTACCTGGATCAAAAAAGGATTCTGTTATGTTTTCGTATTATTCGAACTCGATTCAATTTTTGAAAAAAGATCCGATTCAGAGAAAAATTTTTTAAAATTAGAAGCAAGAAGTCAATTTTATCAAAACAAAAATTAGACTCTTAAATAGTACATAAGTAAATAAAACGTTGCTCAAAAACAAAAAGAGAATTTGGATCCTGATATCTGATATATATTAGAGTTCACTCTGGGACGGAAGGATTCGAACCTCCGAATAGCGGGACCAAAACCCGTTGCCTTACCACTTGGCCACGCCCCATTTCAATTTCTATTCAATACTAATAAACACTAATATTGATATTAGTTGTTCGTCAATTCCAGTGCAAATCCCTACGGAATAAATTCGATTCTTGTTTTATTTTAGTATTAGGGTTTTGACACGTGTAGCTGTCGAATTAAACTCAATTTATTGATCATTATATAGAATTCAATTAAGATATTGTATGAAAGTATGATTTCTTATATTCTCACAAGAGAATAGAAGGATTTTTGTTTTGATTGGTTCGGTTCAAAGAAGTATTTTTTTGTCTACCTGACTTCCTTTTCTTCATTTTTACCTTCTATCAATAACATATTAATAACTCAATCAAAATACAACTATCTCCAAGAAAAAAATAAAAATGTTTGTTATGCCTAATATCTTTAGTTTAATTTATATCTGTTTTAATTCTGCCCTTTATTCCAGTAGTTTTTTATTCGCCAAATTGCCCGAGGCCTACGCTTTTTTGAATCCAATTGTAGATGTTATGCCAGTAATACCTCTTTTCTTTTTTCTCTTAGCCTTTGTTTGGCAAGCTGCTGTAAGTTTTCGATGAGATCTTTAATACTATCCTAGAAAAATTCATAATTTATTCGAGTTCGAGAAAAAAAATTTTACCAATTGATAAGATCAGATAAGTCTTACAATATGAATGAACTCTCAATTCAAACGGTGAAATTCTTGAGTAGCCACGATAAATTTGGATCCCACGATTTCCCGATTCTTACTTTTTTTTCACTGAAACACCCTATATCGAGTCCGCCACAATATCGAATTCTAATTGTGTGAATTTCTGAAAACTCTTTTCTATCTCTCGAAATTCTAAAACCGTTTCATTTCTTGGTGTCAAACTAGGATCCATAGTTCATAGTATAAAAATAGAGAATCTATTTTCTTTTTCCCAGAAAAACAGATTTGGAGATTGTGTAATGCTTACTCTCAAACTCTTTGTTTACACCGTAGTGATATTCTTTGTTTCTCTCTTCATCTTCGGATTCCTATCTAATGATCCAGGACGTAATCCTGGACGTGAAGAATAAAAAACAAGAAGGTTTTCCTTGCTTTATTCGCTTCTTAGAAATGCTCTTAGGATTTTTTTCTATTCCACATCTTTAACTATAATTATTAAAAAAAAACAAAAAGCTTCACTAAATTCAAATTTGAAAGATACCAAGTCATTGCCGGAAACGGAAAGAGAGGGATTCGAACCCTCGGTACGAATAACTCGTACAACGGATTAGCAATCCGACGCTTTAATCCACTCAGCCATCTCTCCTAATTAAAAAAAAAAGAGGTATTACTATGTTACATTACATAAACAATCTTTTTCCTAAAAGTCCTTCTTTAGCTTATTTATTATATTTATATCAATTTCTTATATTAATTATTAGATAGCTTATAGAGATTCGTTTTTGATTCTATTTTGTATTGTATTATATAGATAGATACAACTTTTATCAGCAATTCCATTTTTATAAAATTCAAATAAACAACTCGAAAAAGATAT